CAAGTGCCTTTTTTACCCAAGGTTTCGCCACGTCAGGTCTTTCAACTGAAATGCATCAACCCGAAATATTAGTACCTGCTCTACAATCTCAGTGGTTAATGATGCATGTCAGTATGATGTTATTGAGCTATGCAGCTCTTTTATGCGGATCATTATTATCAGTTGCTCTTATAGTGATTACATTTCAAAAAAAAATCTATTTTTTTTTGAAAAACAAGAATTTTTTAAGTTTAAGGAAATCCTTTTTCTTTGGTGATATGGAATATTTGAACGAAAAAGGAAGTATTTTAAAAAAGACTTCTTTCCTATCATTTAAAAATTTTTACAAATATCAATTAATTCAGCATTTGGATTCTTGGAGTTATCGTGTCATTAGTTTAGGGTTTACCTTTTTAACCATAGGCATTCTTTCTGGAGCAGTATGGGCTAATGAAGCATGGGGTTCATATTGGAATTGGGATCCTAAGGAAACTTGGGCATTTATTACTTGGACCATATTTGCAATTTATTTACATACTAGAAAAAATTCAAAATTGCAAAATCAAGTTACGAATTCGGCATTTGTAGCTTCTATAGGATTTATCCTAATTTGGATATGCTATTTTGGGATCAATCTATTAGGAATCGGGTTCCATAGTTATGGCTCATTCCAATGAATATCTAATTGAATAAAAGAAACTGCATAAAGGATACATAAAAGAATCGTCAGATACACAATGAAATCTTGTGCGAGTTTTTGAGAACCTTTTAAATAGAGGAATTATTCAAATGGTTCTCAAAAACTTTAGATTTTAGATATATCTAATTACAATTCTTATTAACACTTACCTTTTTTCATTGCACAACGAAAAATCGTGAAAATATGAAAGTCAAAGAATTCTAAGACTTTTTTTTCCAATTAATTCAATTTCTTGAATCTAAAAAAAGAAATAGTATCTATAAAAAGAGAACTTGTACCTTGTCAACCGATAACGGGAGAACAAATTAGGATAAATACCAATTCCTATTACAGATAGAAAGATATAGATCAAGACAAAAAGTTCTCGTAGTCCAGAATCAAAAAAATTCGAGTTTGTAATCTTAAATAGCTTGTATCCATAGAAAATCTTACGTAATATCGTAACATAGATAATAAAAAAGAGAAGTTAATATCATTCCAATTGACATTACAAAAGTAATTAACATTTTTGGTATGAAAAGATATTTTGGGCTGGTAATTCTTCCAAAAAAGAGTAAGAATTCTGTAACAAAATCACTCATTCCTGACAATGCAAGAGAAACCATCGAGAAACTACTAAACATGATAAAGATTTTTTACATTGGAATAGGTATCCCCCATCTCTTTGAGATAAAAAAAAAGGTATTCTATCACAACTTGTTCCTGCTAAGAAAAAAGCGCAGCACCAATCAATCTATGAGATAGTCTTTGTAAAATGATTTCATTAAGTCCTATACCAGTTATTCCTATAATTAGGAAACCTATACCTAGAATTCCTATTAAGAAAAAAAAAGGTCTCGAGAAGAAAATGATGCTATTTGACCACTATACATTGTTCTAACATCAAGAAATAGAACAATCGCGGATTTTGAGTAATTGGCCAAGCTACTAAAGTAGTTCTAAATCCTGTCAGTAAAAAGGGTCCTATGGAAAGTCCATCGGTTTCCAGTCTGGATTGAAAATCAAAAAGATTGATCCATTTAGAATCCTTCTTGGATTGAGTTAATGGATCGGATCGTCCAATTGTAAAATGATAACAAAATAAATAGATCATTAGAAGGAACTCTAGGATACCTAGGATACATATATATATATAGTATACCACCACCTATATACCTTATTTCTCCTATGGGTGAAAAAGATAATTGAAGAACCCGCAAATATGGGCAAAACAAAAAGTCTTGTTAACCAAGGAAAATAACTCGTGATAAAGACAAGATAAGATTATACCAGAAAAGCCCGTGCTCGGGAGAAGAATAATATATTCTCTTTTCTCGAATACGGGCTTTTGTCGGTAAAGAGGAATCAAATGATTCAAGTGGAGTTTTTTGTCACATATCAATAAGAAAGACCCATGCTGCGAGTTGTTTCATGCCATAAATAAACACGGACACTCAAAAAATCCGTTGGACAAGCGGATTCACATCTTTTACAACCTACACAATCTTCGGTTCTTGGCGCAGAAGCAATTTGCTTAGCTTTACATCCGTTCCAAGGTATCATTTCCAATACATCCGTGGGGCAAGCTCGAACACATTGGGTACATCCTATACATGTATCATAAATCTTTACTGAATGTGACATTGGGTCTATAAATTCCAGTTTTGAACACAAAAAATTTTCAATCTGGTAAAATAAAAAAATGAAATAATCATATATTTTCTATTGTAGACACCAGATGAATCAATGATTTATCAAAAATTTAAGAATCAATAGATTTTTTAATCTGTTTATGAGAAAGGACCAAGATACTTTGATTTCTATTTCAATAACCATGAAATATAAGTTTACAAATTCAATTCATGTTAAATTTACTATATGTATATAGAATGTAATAAAATGTATATAGATATAGAATATAGAAAGATTCTAGTATATAGGTATAATAATTATATAGATAGATAGAATAGATAGATAGATAGAAATAGAATTAATTCTATTTCTATGTGAAAATAGAAGAATTATGACTAATTCTTCAGCAAATTTGATTGATTAATACGAATTAATTTTCTGTTACGAAGGATCGACAAAACAATAGCTAGTCCAATAGCTGCTTAAACAGCAGCAATGGCTATAACAAAGATTGAGAAAATTTCTCCTTTTAATTGTTAACTATCAAATAGATTGGAAAATGTGACGAGATTTAGATTCACCAAATTCAGTATAAACTCAAGACACATAAGTGTTCTAGCCATGCTTCGACTTGTGATCAGTCCATAGATACCGATAGGAAATAAATAAACACTTAGAAGAAATACATGTGCTAACATTATTAAGAAATTCCTCATCTCTCTCAATTCATTGAAATATGAACAAAAATTAAACCGATTAAGTTGACTAGAATAGAAGAATTACAGAACAAAAAAATATATTCACAGTAGATTGAGAAAAAAATAGATTAAATCCATTTTCATTCTTTTAATCTTTTAATAAAAAAAAGAAGTTCTTCTTTCTTATTATATTTTATATTAGTTATAATAGATTATTGATGAGCCATAGTAATTGCACCTATCAAAGAAAGTAAAAGGATTAGATAAATGAGTTTAAAAGGAAGAGAAAAATCTGTGGATAAATGAATCCCAATTTGTTGAACGTTACTTATGAAGAAATCCTGCAATGAAAAAAAAGACTTGTACAAACCAATGAAGTTATCCTATTTACAAAGGTCCGCAAATAGGAATCATTGGAATATTCTGAACCGTTCATAAACAGCACAGCAAATATGATTAATACATTTATGGTTCCCACAAATAAGGAACTGCGTGGTAGCTACAAAATAGGAATTCAAAAAAATATAGAATTAAGGATATACAAAAAAGAAGAACCAATACCAATGAAAAGGCAGAATCAATGGGATTGGTAAGTAATACTATTCCCAGACCTCCAAATATAAGAACTGATCCCAGAAATATTACTAAATATATTGAATAGTTACAGGTAAATGATTTGTATGGGATAAGGTAATTATGAAACTTTGTCCAATGTACCTTGTGGCTCATATTTTTTTTCCTTAATTCATTTTTTCATTAATTTCTTAAAATGAAAAATCTAAACAAAGAATAACTGAACTAAGAAAAAAATAATGAAAAAATAAAAAAGAACAAGAATAATAATAAGAAATTCAAATTTAATTAAGAAATTTTTGGTTCCCGAATATTTAATTGATCCATTAATTTCTTATAACGCACTTTATTTTTCTTTGACAAATAAGTCAATAATCGTTGACGTTTTCCTAGAATTATTCGTAGACCCCTTTGTGATAAAAAATCTCTTTTGTGCAATTCTAAATGTGAAGTAAGTCTTCGTATCTTACTGGTGAAATGGAATACTTGAAATTCAACAGATCCACTATTTTCTTCTTTTTCTTCTTGTGTAATAACTGAGATGAATGAATTTTTTTTGACCATAAATGAAAATTTGTATCTTTATTTTCTGTGAATTTTACCGATCAGGAAAAAGAAAAGAAAAAAAGAATAATAAAGAATATTTATTATGCCAGTTATTTTTATCTTTTCATCTAGTATACATCAAAATTGGATTATATTCATATACTCTTTTTTTCATTTATGTGGTTTATGTTTTTATGTTTTGTATATTTTAATCAAAATATACAAAACATATATGTATTCGCGAAATAGAACAATTTATTTGTTCTTTTTACTTAAATAAATTCCACTCTTCCTAATGAAAGTTGATATACTATAAAACTATAAAATCAGCATCATGTATTATGTATTATAGTATTATTACATAGTGTATATATTTTTTGGCTTTCTCATCTACCAAATATGTTAGACGATATGTAGGAAATCAACTCTAAATTCTTTTTCATTGGAATTGAATTGATTCCTAATTGTTAATACATATGTATTCTTGACATACTGAAATGACTGCTGTTATTGGCATCAAACCAATAGCGATTCATACAAGCTAAATCTTCTAATCTATAATTGGGCCAAAGAAACAATTTGAATTTAATGAAATTTTTTCTATCTGTATTAATATGTTTGTTCTCATTCAAAAATTGTCCACAGTTTCTTATTTTATTTTCATTGCAAAATCTTGGATTTCTATCCACAACATGAAAATTCCGGGAATTTAAACAAATTCGAATTCGAAATTCTCTACGACGTCTGGGGGATAGAATATTTTCAGGAACAAGTAAATCATAATGATTTTTGTCTCCACTCAAAAAGATGTTGCTGTGTCGTGCAATGGATTTTTTAAACCCCTCTTTCTCAATTCTTTTTTTTGTGTATTTTTTATTTGTTTGGTACTTCTTATTATCGACTGATAAAATATCCATAGTTTGATATATAATAGATTTTCCGTCCCTTCGTATAGATAGACAAATTGGTTCAATAATAAATATTCCCTTTCTTATCAATTCTGCAAGAACTAGGTCCCTTTGAATCAACATTTCATCTAGATTTATTTCACCTCTTTGAATCGAAGATATAGCAACTTCCTTTGGATTTATCAGTCTAAGTAGGAGACAATATATCCTTATATTTTTCATTAATTTCTTATTCAAATGATTAGCCCATCTTAGTTGAAAAAGTAAATATTTTATCAAAAAGAAATCTAGTTCCATTTCATTCTGGCTCTTATATTGTCTTTTTTTTATACCTTTTTTTATTTCTAAGCTTGCGTAATCTTCTTCAACAGCTTTTTTATTCTTAGATGATTTTACGTTAATTTTTTTACTTTTTTCATTTATAGAAAAATGAAAAAAGAGTGATTTGATTGGGATGATCCAAGGTTGAATTTTATATACATCAAAAAGTAGTACAAATTCTGGGAAGAACCAAGTTTCTAGATTGGATATAGTATCATGATTGGATGTGATATCATTATCATAGAACCTTTTTTTATTCATTCCCATGCAATCAAAAACGAAATTGCATGTTTTGCTCTCTTGATGAATTGTAGGAAACAAAAGATCTTTTTTTTCCATTTTGTTGAAATTATTAATTTCAGTCTTAGTATTTTTCTGAATCTTGATGCCAATATGTGCATTGGTCCAGATCTCTATATTATTCTCAATATTATTTAGAAAACAAATATGAAGAATTCTACAATCAAAATATTTTCTATCCAAATTAGTATTCCTATCAATAAGAAATCCTTTTTCTACTTTTTCTAGATAATCATTACTAGGTATACTTACCAATACATAAAATGATTCAGGTTTCGATGTATTTAAATGATATGTAATTTCTTGGTCCCCTTTTTTTTCTAATGTTGATTCAGAAATGTATAAATTAGGGAGGCTTATGTATTTATATGATAAAATATCATATCTGTAATGTTTTTTCCATTTATCTTTTTTATTCATAAATGAATTCTCTGCATAGTCATTTTCTTTCATGGAATAAATGAATCGATCTTTTTTATAGAAATCCAATTGGTTTGATTCCTTATTTTGAATCATATGATGTTTATCAATTCTATTTCTCCATTCTTTAGGTACTAATACTAATTGATACTTTTTTTTTTTAGATAAATCGTATTGATAATAACTTTTTAACCAGTTTTTCCATTCGTTCATTACAAACGTATTAATTTGCTTATGTCTTGATTTATAATTAAATATTCCGTGTATCATATAATAGTCTTTTAAATTATCCTTAAAAAAAGGATAGCTCCCTTGATATTGAAGTACAGGTCTCAATTGATACTTATTAAGTAATTGGTTTTGTGATATTTTGTAAAAAACATATGCTTGGGATAGGGAAGATAAGTTCCAATAAGTATTGAAATTTTTATTGCTAGTCTTAGTATTATCAATATTTGAAAACAATTTTTTTATAGTCAAAAAAAAATTCATTGTATTTTGATTTCTTTCATCAATTCCTTCTTGTTCTTTATTTATTCCATTGTTGTAAATGGATTTATTTTCATCAATTCCTTCTTGTTCTTTATTTATTCCATTGTTGTAAATGGATTTATTAAAGATCTTTTTTGTTGATTCAAATAATTCAAATAAAAGTTGTGTATTGATCTTAAAAATGGTAATGGTACATAAAAAAATATCTATGTATATTTTTTCAATAAATGATTTTATAAAGTAGTGTAATTTACGCATTAATCGGATATTTTTCCTTTTTAATATTTTCCAAATATGCTTCTGTAATCCCGATCTTTTATTATCATAAATTACAACTATTTCTTCTTTTTTCTTCTCTTTTGCAGTTTCTTCAATTTGATTTCTTATTTGAATTGTCCTATCAGAAAGATCTTTCATTCTTCTTTCTATTAGTGAATAATTGAACCAATTTATCGTTTGATTTAGAACGGATGATTCACTAGTAATATTTCTTTTTAAATCTTTTTTCTTTTCGTTTGATTCATATACTTTTTCTTTCCTCACTTCAAATAATAAATTTAGATTTACTTTATCCAGTTTTTTCATTATTAGGTTGATAATTCGAACTATTTGGATGACTCCTTTTTTTTTTTTTTTAAGTTCTTTATAAATAGGTTCAAAAAAGAAAGGTCGTTTTCGAGGAGAACCAAAGGGAAGTTCCACTTCCATTCCCCAGACTGTTAAAAAACAAAAATTTTTTTTTTTTTCTTTTTTTTTCATTAGATCTCTATGATGAGATCGTGCCCTAGATTTTCTCCAAGGTTTCAGACAGAAAGGATATAAAATCTTTATCTGAATACCGTCTATTAACCAAGTTTGGGGAATTTCTGTTTCTGATAATTGAACACCGGTATAGGTGCATTTAATATGGGTTTCTCTATTCCATTTCTGAAAATCCTCGTCCCACTCGGGAATTTGAAATAATAACATACGGAAAAGATTTTTGGCTATTATTAATGAAGGCAATATAATGTATTTTCTAAGAAAAGATTGGGTCAATAACATCAAACCTCTTATTACTTGAGTCAATATAAAGGTATTCCAAGATTCTGATATTTCTATCTGTTCATTTTTATATTTTTTTTCTTCTTTTTTATCTTCATTTTCAAAATAGGAAATTTTTAATTCTGATTCTTGTTCTCTCCCCATCCAATTCCTAAAAATTATATTCTTAATTTCGTTGATATCAAAAAACGAAAAAAAAGATGTTTTGTCTAGACGATCCAAAAAAAGAGGAGAATGTACATTTACTTGAAAGAGGTTCCAAATAACTGTTTTACGTCTTTGAGCGCGCATGGATCCTTTGATTAGATTGCGACGAAAATCCGATTGTTGTAAGTAACGTATCAAAGCCACCTCTTCCTCTTCCATTTGATCATACTTGTTACTAGTATTCTGATTATAAATTATCACATGTTTGGCTCTTCTTGAATGAATCTCATAATATTCTTCCTCCAAATCTTCTTCATTTTCTTCTTCCCCTTCTCTCAAATTCTCGATTAATTTGTATGACCATCGAGAAACCTTTTTACTTATTTCTTCTTTTCTAATTCCAATAGATTTCTTTTTCATTATTTTTTGATCTTTTGTATGTGTTGTAATTACATCAAATAAAATTTGAAAATATTTTGCTTCACTTTCTGAATCAATTCCTTTTTCTTCTGTAGAATTCAAAAATGATTGACGGTGAAGTTCTACGGAATCATTAAGAAGTAGATCATGAATCTTATTTATAAAAAAAAATTCTACTAAATCTTCTGTATCTGTATAAGTATTCATGATTGCACGTGAATCTAATTCTTTTCTCGTTCCTCGATAGGGTCCGTTGAAAAAAGGATCATAAGCTTTTGGCAAGCATTTCTTTTTTTTTTCATCATCACATAATATGGTTTTTTTTTCAAGCATATCCAGACTAGAGGATCTCTCATTTTTTTCTATAATTTGGATTCGGCTTCTCAATTCATTGTTCAAATTGAACTTTTTTTTTTCATTAGCATGAATCCAAGAATTATAAAGATCTTCGTCATATAGTTTTTCTATTATGTACAAAGAAATTCTTCGTTCTAGCATTTCCGAAAAAGTTGATAAACTGGGCGGATATGTAAAGGATATTATTTGTTTCCCATCACTTGTACATGTAAAAAAAAAAAATTGTGACATTTCATTGCGTAAAGCATTTTCTAAATTCTCATTTTTTATATATCGTAATGGACGATTCCATCGCTTATAATCAAAAAAAAAAGTGACAAAAGTTTTTTCAACCCACAATCTTTTCTTTTTCTCTTCTTTCAGTCTTCCCAATTCCCAATTATCTTGATGGGTCTCCAGATCAGAATATTTGTAAACCGGGCTATCTTGATAGTGTGCCTCTTGAAAGTGAAATTCATCCTTTGTTTTTTCCTTTCGATTCACTCGGATCTCTTCCGTTTCATCTATTTTGTCCAGATCCTCCTTTTCTTCCGAACAAAGGAAAGGTTTTTCTTCGGTGGATTCTTCTTGTTCAGTCTCCTTCATTTCATAAGTTGTTTCTACATCACTTTCTTCCGTTCTTTTTCCCTCTTCTTCCGTTTCTGAGGTTTCTTTATCTTTCAGTTTCTTAGTGACAATAGGTGACGGCATTTTACCTAAATAGTAAACACAGGTAATAAATAAGAGGATACTAAAGATTCGACCCATATAATTTCTAAATTCTGACACAAGATACTTATTAGATCGAATAGAACGATTTTGCCGTATCCAAAACAATACCAATCCAACCCATTTCATTAATAAAATGTGACCTATTAACCAACCAACAAAACTACTTGTTAAAAATAAAATCTTATTGTTGCATCGAAACATATAAATGTTAACTAATCTGGCTAACGTGGAACTTGGTAAAATAAAATGGTTGAATAGTTGAATAATTAGGTTATTAAGGAATACACATTGAATGCTGAGATTACGCATTGAATTTCTGTGAGTAGATCCATAATCAAAAAAGTTTTTATGATTGTTCCAGAAGAAATGAAACAAAAGATACGGTACAACTAGGACAGTTATTGTATGAGGTCTACTTAATGCTAGATGCAGAGGCGCATAATAGATCGATATGAACATCATGAGCTGTCCCGCAATAAAACCAGTTGTTGCGGATACCTCCTTTTCATTTTCTTCTTCCATAATCCAAGTTCGGAGAAGTAAGAGATAAGAGGGCCCTATGGAAAATGTGGTCAGAAATCCATAATAGAGCCCTATCACAACAACCGAATTTATTATTTTCATGCATAAGGATAATGGATTACCTAGTAGAAAAGATTTCAAAATCATCACAAACCTCCCCCCTTTTTTTCTATTGCAATTTATCGATTATTATATGATGATTCCTTAACTTTCCATATCTATATAGATAGAAACAGATATAACATCTCTTA